CTGCGGCAGTTTGAGCGGCAAAGGGTGTCCCTCTTCTCGTACCCTTGAATCCACAAGTACCGGCCGAGGACCAGGAAACCACCCGGCCCCGCACATCTGTAACGGTGACTATGGTATTATTGAAACTTGCTTGAACATGAATAACTCCCTTTGGTATTCTACGTGCACTCTTACGTGAACCAATACGTACATTCCTACGTGAACCAGTTCTCGGTATAGCTTTTGCCATATTGTATCATCTCATAAATATGAGTCAGAAATATATGGATATATCCATTTTATGTCAAAACAGATTTCTTATTTGTACATTGAGCCCTTTAGCGAGTCTAATTATCCTTGTCTTTGTTTATGTCTCGGGTTGGAACAAATTACTATAATGCGCCCCCGCCTACGGATTAGTCGACATTTTTCACAAATTTTTCGAACGGAAGCTCTTATTTTCATATTTGTCATTCCTTATCTTAATTCTTTTTTGGTAGAAAATAAGTTTCTTGAAATTTTGCATCTCGAATCGTATCGAATAAAAATGACCTAATCTTTCGAATCCTTGTTTCGGAGTCGATAAATTATACGTCCTCTGGTTGAATCATAACGACTTACTTCAATTTTGACTTTATCTCCTGGCAGTATCCGTATAAAACTACGTCGGATCTTTCCTGAAACGTAACCTAGAATCAGATCTTCATTATCTAACCGAACTCGGAACATGCCATTGGGAAGCGATTCAGTAATTAAACCTTCATGAATCCATTTTTGTTCTTTCATTTCAGGTAAAGCCCCCCTGAAGTATCAATTAATGGAGGAAAGACGATATTAGACAACTCATCCCCTTTCTTTTTTTTTTTACAAATAGGAAGAGGTTTCGGATCCCATTTGGATATTAAATGGATTACCATATATAACACAAAATTTCTCCACCGATTCGTTCTAGTCGAGCCTCCCGGTCTGTCATTATACCCCGAGAAGTAGAAAGAATTACAATTCCCATCCCACCTAAAATTCTAGGAATTCGTTGAGAGTTAGAATAGATTCGTAAACCGGGTCTACTGATCCGTTTTAAATTTAAAAAATTTCTATAGGGTCTTTTCCCATTCCTTCTATGTCGAAGGGTTAAAACCAAAAAATATTTGTTTTTTTCTCGATGTTTTCTGACGTTTTCGATAAAACCCTCTCGGAAAAGTATTTTAACAATATTTTCGGTAATATTAGTAGATGCTATGCGAACAACTCTTTTTCTATCCATATCAGCATTTCGTATAGAGGTTATTATCTCAGCAATAGTGTCTCTACCCATGATGAACTAAAATTATTGGTGTCTCAAAATTGGATTGGATATAATCAACATGTTTTTTTTTCTTTTTTTTATTGATTTATGAATAGGAATTTTGCAAGGTATATGCGTGAGACACAATCTACGAATTAATCTAGTTCTTAATCTATTTCTTTCAAATACCCCAAAGATATCACGATCTCATTTTATTTTATAATACCTCGGGAGCTAATGAAACTATTTTAGTAAAATTCAATTGTCTCAATTCACGGGGGATTGCCCCAAAAATTCGAGTTCCTTTTGGATTTCCTTCTTGATCAATCACAACTGCAGCATTGTCATCATATCGTATTATCATACCGCTGTCACGTTTTAGTTCTTTACAGGTACGAACAATTACAGCTCTCACTATTTCTGATTTTTCTAGGGGCATATTTGGTACTGCTTCTTTAATCACAGCAACAATAACGTCACCAATATGAGCATATCGACGATTACTAGCTCCTATGATTCGAATACACATCAATTCTCGAGCCCCGCTGTTATCCGCTACGTTTAAATGGGTCTGAGGTTGAATCATATCAAATTTTTTGTTTATTCTTCCAATGCAAAGGATGAAGAAAATAAAAGAAATATTGTTTGTCCAAAAAAAGAAACCTGCGTTTTTGTTTCATCCCTAAGATTCATCTCTGTCGGTTCTACATTTTTATCCCGAAATAATAAATTGAGTTCGTATAGGCATTTTAGATGCTGCTATTAAAATAGCCCTTCTAGCTATATTTTCGGTTACTCCACCTATTTCATATAGTATTCGCCCCGGTTTAACAACAGCTACCCAATATTCAGGGGATCCTTTCCCCGAACCCATACGTGTTTCAGCAGGTCTTACTGTAACTGGTTTGTCTGGAAATATACGGACCCATATTTTTCCACCACGGCGTGCATTTCGTGTCATTGCTCGTCGACCTGCTTCGATTTGTCTAGATGTGATCCAAGCAGGTTCAAGTGCCTGAAGAGCATATTTACCGAAACAAATATGATTACCTCGATAAGATATTCCCTTCATTCTTCCTCTATGTTGTTTACGGAATCTAGTTCTTTTGGGGTTATAGTTGATGGTTGTTTCAGAATTCCATCTCTACTACAGAACTGGACGTGAGAGTTTCTTCTCATCCAGCTCCTCGCGACTAAAAGGATTCAAAATTGAATTTCAATTAATTTGAATAGATA